AAACACCCTAATATTATTGCAGAATTTATAGCTGGACAATTAAAGAATAGAGTTTCGTTTCGTAAAGCAATGAAAAAAGCTATTGAATTAACTGAACAAGCGGGTACAAAAGGAGTTCAAGTACAAATTGCAGGACGTATCGACGGAAAAGAAATTGCACGTGTTGAATGGATCAGAGAAGGTAGGGTTCCTCTACAAACCATTCGAGCTAAAATTGATTATTGTTGCTATACAGTTCGAACTATTTATGGGGTTTTAGGGATTAAAGTTTGGATATTTTCTAAATAAAGAAAAATATGTTATTCTTTATCTTAAATGTTCTATATTTTTTTATAGAAAACAAAAAATGAAAAATTACTCGATTTTTATTCCCCCAAAATTATCAATTTTATAAGATTGAATCGACTAAAAAATGAAATTAATCATTTCATATTGATAGTATTGCTATGCTTAGTGTGCGACTCGTTAGTTTTTTTAGAATGGTTAAAATTTAACAAAAAACTAAACCGGTTCATAGTATAAAATAAATTAATTAAAAAAGAACTAATAACCAACGCATCGCTTCGTATTATCTAGATCTAAAGAACTAGTCAAAACAAAAAAATATAAAAAAAGATATATTATAGCAACTGAAATATTGTGAAACATAAAAGAAAAAAAATCTTATTTAGTTGTAAAGCAATAAAAATATACAGATAAATGAAGAGGTGAAAGAAAGAGAGAAAAATATATCAATGATATAGAATTCTAATATGTAAAGGTCTATGGGTCATCTCATACAAGGTAGTGTAATAAAGCATCAATCTAAATTAATATATATATGAATATATTTTTAACGTAAACAAATTAAGAGCTCTGAATCAATAAAAACTGAGAATATTGATTCACGAAAAAACAAATCAATATTCTAAAAAAATATTATAAATTATTAGATATGAGAAAAGCTCCATTGTCGAATTCAGACCTAACCATTAATCGAGAAGTGATGGGAACGACGAAACCTGCAAATACTTAAGATTTTCTTAAAAACAAATCTTAATGATTCATTAGGTGGGATGGCGGAAGAAACCAAAAAGCAATCCATTTTTTAGGAGTTATACCCTACATTACATCTGAATTTGATAATAAAAGAGTAAATATTCGCCCGCGAGAATTTTGATTTTCTTGAATTTTTTTTCTATTTTTGCCAATTCTATATATTCTAATAATCAAAAATATTCTGATATGATAATAAAAAAGAAAATAAAGATTCATTAGAACATTCTAAAATAACAAATAATATAACAAAACAACATTCTTTAGTTATATACGGATAACAAAAATTGTTTATAAGAATACATATTCAATTATAAATCAAAACAAGATATAAAAATTTTGAATAGATTCTATGAAATCTCAAAAAATCCCGCTATTCAATTATTCATTAAACATATGAATATTTGTGCATATTATTTGATCGATTAGATTAAATCAATTATATATAGATATATATTTATTTGAATTGCTTCATTCGCGAGGAGCCGTATGAGGTGAAAATCTCATGTACGGTTCTGTAATAAAGATGGAATTGAGAAACAACCATCAATTATAACCCCCAAAGAACCAGATTTCGTAAACAACATAGAGGAAGAATGAAGGGAATATCCTATCGAGGTAATCATATTTGCTTCGGAAGATATGCTCTTCAGGCACTTGAGCCAGCTTGGATAACATCTAGACAAATAGAAGCGGGACGGCGGGCAATGTCACGAAATGTTCGCCGAGGTGGACAAATATGGGTACGCATATTTCCGGACAAACCAGTTACAGTAAGACCTACTGAAACACGTATGGGTTCAGGAAAAGGATCCCCCGAATATTGGGTAGCTGTCGTTAAACCTGGGAAAATACTTTATGAAATGGGTGGGGTACCAGAAAATATAGCAAGAAAGGCTATTTCAATAGCATCATCCAAAATGCCTATACGAACTCAATTCATTATTTCAGGGTAATAAATTAGAACCAAAGGAAAGAGGTCTTTAGGATGAAAACAAAAAATGCAATTGTAGGTTCCTTTTTTTGAACACAAAATATTTTTACTTCAATTTTTGGACTGAAAGAATAAAAAAATGATATGATTCAACCTCAAACTCATTTGAATGTAGCTGATAACAGCGGAGCACGCGAACTGATGTGTATTCGAATCCTAGGAGCTAGTAACCGACGATATGCTTATATTGGTGACATTGTTGTTGCTGTAATCAAACAAGCAGTACCAAATACGAATTTAGAAAGATCAGAAGTGATCAGAGCTGTAATTGTACGTACTTGTAAAGAACTCAAACGTAGCAACGGTATAATAATTAAGTATGATGATAATGCTGCAGTTGTCATTGATCAAGAAGGAAATCCAAAAGGAACTCGAATCTTTTGTGCAATTGCCCGGGAATTGAGACAGTTAAATTTCACTAAAATAGTTTCATTAGCACCCGAGGTATTATAAGACGAAACCGTGCTATGGATACATTATTTTTTTGTGAAATAGATTAATTAATCTATTTTATCTTACATATATCCCTTTTGTAGTAATTATTATTTGTAGTAATTATTATAAGTATTAATTATTATAAGTATTAGAAGTAGCAATTCTTATTTATTTCAGATTTATACTTGATAACCTAAACAATATATAGATATCTATATAGATATCTAGAATAGAAATAGAAAGTAAAAAAAAAAAAAGAAATAGAAAAAGGAGCATGTTGATTATATAGAAAGTAAGGAACAACAATCATTTTCGTTATGGGTAAGGACACCATCGCTGACATAATAACCTATATAAGAAATGCTGACATGAATAAAAAAGGAATGGTTCAAATACCATTTACTAATATAACAGAAAACACCGTAAAAATACTTTTACGAGAGGGTTTTATTGAAAACGTCAGAAAACATAGAGAAAACGACAAATATTTTTTAGTTTTAACTCTCCGGTATAAAAGAAATAGAAAAGGATCATATAAAAGTTTTTTAAATTTAAAACGGATCAGTACACCCGGTCTACGAATATATTATAATTATGAACGAATCCCTCGAATTTTAGGGGGCATGGGGATTGTAATTCTTTCAACTTCTAGAGGTATAATGACAGATCGAGAGGCTCGATTAGAAAGAATCGGCGGAGAAGTTTTATGTTATATATGGTAATCTTTCTAACACCCGAATTATATGAGAAACTTCTATCCATTTTTGGTAAAAAAAGAGAGAGAGAAAACGCAAGTTTCTAATAAACCCCCCCCCCTTTTATGTATATTTGTGAATGTGAGAAGGGATTTAACTGGAATTGGAAAAAATAAAAAAAGGGGGGGATTCGCGAAGATTTAATTACTAAATGAATAACTTACCCATGAATCATTTCCCTGGGGTATGTTTCAGGTTCCCTTATATAATTAATGCAAATTAGATTTTTATTTTTTGATTATAGGCTATATTTCCAAAAAGATTCAACGTACTTTTTATGGGTATACGATAAGGAAAAAAAGTATAAGTCATTCAATTTAATTAGGGTGTTTTTCAACCTCAACATTCTTTTTATGGGGAAGGCCACAATTAGAAGTTCAAAACGTAAGGAAACCTTATTTTCTTCCAATAAATAAAAAATAAATTTGGGATTAACTTATTAAGTTAAGGAATGGTAAATATGAAAATAAGGGCCTCCATTCGTAAAATTTGTGAAAAATGTCGATTGATTCGAAGACGAGGGCGAATTATAGTAATTTGTTCCAATCCAAGACATAAACAAAGACAAGGATAATATTTTAACAAACGAAGGCTTTCTAAAAAAAATATAATAAAAAATATAATATAGAAATTTCTATTTTATCTTATTATACATATATATTATTTTATCAAATATCAAATTTTTCTTAAAAAAATGATTGATATTTATAATTTGAAATTTTATTTTAAAAATTGTATTTTATATTAATCGAAATAGAATATAATATAATTAATATAGAAAAATCGAATATTAATTCGAGTTAGAAAATAATTAATAAAAGAATTAATAAAGGATCCCCTTTTTTTTTACATGAAATGGATATATCCATACCATATATCTTGGACTTTTTTTTTGAATAAATATGGCAAAACCTATATCTAAAAAGGGTTCGCATAAAAATGTACGTATTGGTTCGCGTAAGCATACTCGTAAAATACCAAAGGGAGTTATTCATGTTCAAGCTAGTTTCAACAATACTATAGTGACTGTTACAGATGTACGAGGTCGGGTGATTTCTTGGTCCTCCGCCGGTACTTGTGGATTCAAGGGTACACGAAGGGGGACACCTTTTGCCGCTCAAACTGCAGCAGGAAATGCTATTCGAACAGTATCGAATCAAGGCATGCAACGAGCAGAAGTCATGATAAAAGGTCCAGGTCTCGGAAGAGATGCGGCATTAAGAGCTATTCGTAGAAGTGGTATACTATTAAATTTTATACGAGATGTAACTCCTATGCCACATAATGGATGTAGGTCTCCTAAAAAAAGACGTGTGTAAAACTAAAAAGAAACATTGAAAAGATTTCAAGAGAAATAAACAAGTCAAGGGTTTGATCAAAATAATATATTACTATGGTTCGAGAGAAAATAAGAGTATCTACTCGGACACTACAATGGAAGTGTGTTGAATCAAGAATAGACAATAAGCGTCTTTATTATGGACGTTTTATTCTGTCTCCACTTATGAAAGGTCAAGCCGATACAATAGGCATTGCAATGCGAAGAGTTTTACTCGGAGAAATAGAGGGAACATGTATCACACGTGTAAAATCAGAAAAAATACCACATGAATATTCTACCATAGTAGGTATTGAAGAATCAGTACATGAAATTTTAATGAATTTGAAGGAAATTATATTAAGAAGTAATCTGTATGGAACTCGGGACGCGTCTATTTATTTCAAAGGTCCTGGATATGTAACCGCTCAAGACATCATTTTACCACCCTCTGTAGAAATCG